TTAACAATCAAAAGATGGTCGAAAGAAAAAATCTCTATTTGATGGAGCTTCTTCCTATACCTACGAATTCCATTGGACCCGCAAATGATACATTGGAAGAATCTTTTTTGTCTTCCAATATCAATAGGTTGATTGTTTCCCTCCTGTATCTTCCAAAAAGGAAAAGGCTTTCTGAGGATCCGCACGAGAGTACTTGGGTTCTCCCAATAAATCAAAAGTGTATCATGCCCGAATCTAACCGGGGTTCGCGGTGGTGGAGTAACCGGATCAGAAAAAAGAGGGATTCTAGTTGTAAAATATCTAATGAAACCGTAGTTGGAATTGAGATCTCATTCAAAGAGAAGGATAGCAAATATCTGGAGTTTCTTTTTTTATCCTATACGCCGATCCGCAAGGACCCTGATTGGGAATTGTTTTATCGTTTTTCTCCGAGGAAGAAGCGAAACATAATCAACTCGAATTCGCCCTTCGAAATCTTAGGGAAAGACATGATTTGTTATCTCATGCCTGCTTTTCGTGAAAAAAGACGGGAGGGTTTCTTCAAACAACAAGGAGCTGAGGCAACTATTCAATCTGAGCATGTTTCCCATCTCTTTCTCTTCTCGAGAAACAAGTGGGATATTTCTTTGCAAAATTGTGCTCAATTTCATATGTGGCAATTCCGCCAAGATCTCTTCGTTGGTTGGAATAAGAATCGGCACGAATCGGATTTTTTGAGGAATTTGATTTGGTTAGACGATGTCAATGTGTGGTTGGTAAACAAGGATCGGTTTTTTAGCAAGTTACGGAATGTATTGTTAAATATTCAATATGATTCCACAAGATCTATTTCCGTTCAAGTAACGGATTCTCGCCGCCGCCGCAGATCTTCTCATCAATTCAGAGATTTTTTTGATTCCATTAGAAATGAGGATTCAAAATATCACAAATTGATCGATCAAACAGAGATTCTTTGGAATCCTTCCACGGAACGAACAGAAATAGAAACGGAACGTGAGAAGCGGATGAATAATCATCTGCTTCCGGAAGAAATCGAAGAATTTCTTGGGAATTCTACAAGATCAATTCGTTCTTTTTTCTCTGACAAATGGTCAGAACTTCATCTGGGTTCGACAAGAGATCAGAAATTTTTGAAGAAAAAACAAGATGTTTCTTTTGTCCCTTCCAGGCGATCAGAAAATAAGAAAATGGTTGATATATTCAAGATAATTAAGTATTTACAAAATACCGTCTCAATTCATCCTATTTCATCAGATCCGGGATGTGATATGGTTGTTCCGAAGGATTCAGAAGAGAGATTTAAAAAAATGGCGAATCTATTCATTCTATCAATAACCGAGTCGGATCTGGTGTATCGTAGGGGATTTGCCTTTTCTATTGATTCCTCCGGATTGACATTCTTGAATAGGGCCAGAGATGAATCGAAAAATCAATCTTTATTGGTTGAATCTTTTTATCGAAGGATCATAGAAAAATCGGTCCGCGGGAAAGGTCCAAAACTCAAAATAGTGGTATTTGACATAATGGAGGCAGTCTATAAATATAAAAGATTGATCATTCAGTACATAAGAAATGTATTATTCCGATTCTTTTTAATGAATAGATCCGATCGCAACTACGTTCAAAAGGCTCTGAATTATATAAGATATGTATTATTCCGATTCTTTTTAATGAATAGATCCGATCGCAACTACGTTCAAAAGGCTCTGAATTATATAAGATATGTATTATTCCGATTCTTTTTAATGAATAGATCCTATCGCAACTACGTTCAAAAGGCTCTGAATCATATAAGATATGTATTATTCCGATTCTTTTTAATGAATAGATCCTATCGCAACTACGTTCAAAAGGCTCTGAATCATATAAGATATGTATTATTCCGATTCTTTTTAATGAATAGATCCTATCGCAACTACGTTCAAAAGGCTCTGAATCATATAACTATAATGAAATATATGATCAACTCGAATTTGAAAAAGAGTCAGAAGAAATGGTTTGATCCTCTTTTTTCTCGAACCGAGAGATGCATGAATCGGGACCCTAATACATATAGATACAAACGGTCCAATGGGAGCAAGAATTTCCAGGAACATTTGGAACATTTTCTTTCTGAACAGAGGAACCGGTTTCAAGTAGTGTTTGATCAATTACGTATTAATATTAATCAATTTTTGATTGATTACACTCAGCCACTGTCTTTCTTTTTATCCAAGATACTTCATCTTTTCTTTATGAGTGTTCGAAATATCTCCATTCATAGGTCCCGGCAGATCTACATCTATGAATTGAACCGTACAAACGATCAACTCTGCAATCAGTTGTTAGAATCAATAGGTGCTGAAATCATTCATTTGAATAAAATGAAATCGGATGATCGACGTAACAGTGAAAGAATAAGATTAAGATTTATCAAGATACCAAGTTTGACGGTCCATACTAGAGATACTAGAAATAATCGCAGAAAATCCCTTTTTAACCCGGTTTCCTTTTTCTCAACGTACGATCCCGTGAAACCATTTCGTAGAGGTCCATTGGTATATGCTTTTTATAAAGCAAGTCGACCTGGATTCAATAATCCACATTTCCTCTGGTTCTGTTATTGTAACAAGGGATTCCCTTTTCATGTGGAAAAGAAGACCCGTATCAATAATTATGATTTTACGTATAGACAATTACTCCATACCTTGTTCATTCGCCACAAAATATTTTCCATCATTAACAAAAAAAAGAAAAATATTTTTATTTTTGGGGGGGGAGAGGCTGTTTTACCAATCGATTTAAAGGTATCTGACATATCTAACTATTTTCCAAAAAGTGGTAACGAAACGTATAACTTGTACAAATCTTTCTATGTTCCAACTATACCCGATCCATTCGTTCGTATAGGTATTTACTTGATCGCAGACATTTCTTCAACACCTCTAACAGAGAAAGAAATGGCCAATTTTGAAAGAACTTCTTGTCAGCCTTTTTCAGATATGGATCTATCTGGGAAGAACTTGTGTCAGTATCTCAGTTTCAATTCGAACAGGGGTTTGATTCACACTCCATGTTATAAGAAACTATCCGGAAAGAGGAAAAAATGGAGTCTTTGTCTAAAGAAATGCGTTGAGAACCAGCATGAGAAACAGCAGATATATAGAACCCTTCAACGAGATATAGATAGTGCTCTTTCAAATCGCTCAAAAAGATGGAATCTGTTCAAAACATATATGCCATGGTTATTTACTTCGACAGGGTTCAAATATCTATATTTCACCCTTTTAGATGCTTTTTCAGATTCATTGTTGATACTAAGTATAAGTATCCGTCAAAAATTTGTACCCATTTTTCATGATATTATGCATAGATTAGATATATCATGGAAAAGAAGGTGGATGCTTCTTACACAATGTTCCCGGATAAGTAAGATTTCGAGTAAGTGTTTACAGAAGCTTCTTCTGTACGAAGAAACGATTCATAAAAATAATGAGTCACCCTTTCCGGCGCTATGGCCACTTATCAGATCAGTAAATATTCAGGGGTTGATCTATGAAATCCTTTTCCTTCTTATTTTTGTTGGATATCTTATTAATATAAATCTTTTAGTTTTTTCCCGAGCCTTTAGTGAGTTACAGACAGAGTTAGAAAAGATCAAATTTTTTTTCATTCCATCATACATGATTGAGTTGGAAGAACTTCTGGATAAGTATCCTATATCGATATCGAAACAAAAACAACAGGATTCCTACGAGGATGAGGATTCCTTTATAGCTGTATTTGAAAATGGCAATAAGAATTTTTTTTTTAATATCATCAATCTCATAAGTAATCTCATAAGTAATCCCATAAGTTTTTGGATAAATACGAGACATCTAAGTCGTACAAGTAAAGAGATCTATGCATGGATAAGAAAAAGAAAAAAGATATACGACTATGCGATTGAGGATATTTTATTCTCCCCGATCGGGACCTCTGATTTGATTGATGATATACCATCCCTGATCGCGGCCTCTGATACGAGTGCGTATGAGTATCAATTTTACAACTCTGACTTTAACCTTGGTTCGATTGGGGATGAGTATAAAAAGGTAAAAAGGTGGTCTCAGCTCTACAACTTAACGATAAAAAATAGAATTGATCAAATTCTATTGAGTCTGACTCATAGTGATCGTTTATCAAAGAATGAATCTGGTTATCAAATGATTGAACAACCGGGATCAATTTACTTAGGATACTTAGTTGACATTCATAAAAAGTATCTAATGGATTATAAGTTCAATAGATCCTGTTTAGCAGAAAGACGGATATTCCTTGCTCATTATCAGACAATCACTTATTCACAAACCTCGCGCGGGGCTAATAGTTTTCGTTTCCCATCATCTCATGGAAAACCCTTTTCGCTCCGCTTATCCCTATCCCCTTCTAGGGGTATTTTAGTGATCGGTTCTAAAGGAACTGGACGATCATATTTGGTCAAATCCCTGGCAACAAACTCTTATCTTCCTTTCATTACGATATCTACGTACAGGTTCCCGAATTACAGGCCTCAAGGCCCTTATATGGAATTTATTAAAAAATGGAATTTTTTGTATAAGCTTTTTAGATTTGTATTTAGAGACAGTTATGATTGTGATTCTCCTTTTAGTCCTGCTTATTATAATTCAAATTATTTTTATGAATATGAAAGAACAGAAGATTTTTTAGATCCTCGTCAAATTTTCTACGATGATAGTGACAATATTGATGATGACGAGGTGCAAAGTCTGCTGGATGCGCTAAAACTAGAAGGTAAATCGTGCTTGAAAATACACTTATTTATCTTTTGTTTCAGCTTGCAATTCGAATTAGCAAAAGCAATATCTCCTTGCATAATATGGATTCCAGACATTCATGATCTGTATATGGATGAGTCGGATGACTTATCCCTCGGTCTATTAGCGAACTCTCTCTCCATGAATTGTGAAAGCCATTCCACTAATCTTGTTATTGCTTCGACTCATATTCCCAAAAAAGTG